TTCCATTATTGGCTTCGTAATAGAAAGTAAAGATCTTGGAAAAGTGTGAATCAATGGGTTCTAATAATTCATGAAAGATATTATCATATTCACACATTTCAATTATATGCGAAATCTATAAACTCTTTTTTTGGTTAAAAGTTTTTTTTGTTCGAATCTTTCATTTCATTTCAAGTAATTGGTTGGTCATACAACGTACAATAAATATACTATAATAAATACAAAATACAAGAATAGATAATATTTAATGAAAGAAAGAGAACATAGTTGGAACAATCAATATTCGTGATGCAACAACGGTTGCATTAGATGCAAAACAAAGGTTCTTTCTTGACCGAACTACAAGTATGGAACTCCATGATATGGAAAGACAGAATATAGAACCTAAAAGGATAATGGAAGTTGTTCGTCTTTGAATCGAGTTGGACCCCCCAAAAAGAATAAAAATGAAAGTAAAGGTTTTATTTTTTGATAGATCGTTTCGATATATCGTAGGGCACTTTTTTTCTTCTCATTCGAGATATTATGGGCAATTAACCAACCTATTAATGTACTGAATCCAATGAGTTAAAAAAAATAAGTAAAAGGTAATATCAGGGCGTTCGCCCCCAAATGGATTAGATCCTTTTTATTGAAAAAGAAAAGAAATGATCAAAATTGAAGTTCTTTTCAAATCCAATTTTTTTTTTTTTTATTTTATTCCAAAATTACTTAAATATAATTTCATTTTTGAATGAAGTTACACGACACAGTTCTTATTACTATTACTTTACTCAACTCACGAATTGCACAATGAATCTGTCGATTCGGAATCACAGGACCGATCGATGTCACATCACAGCTGATGAATCAAGAACTTTCAATTGAACTAAACTAATCCTGTCAATTGGTTTTTTCTTACCGTTACTGTTGTATCTGGGAAAAATTGAAACTTAGGTAAGTGTTTTATCAACATATGTAACAAAAGAACATATCTAATTTAGCTCTTTCATGCCTACTATAACTAGTTATTTCGGTTTTCTACTGGCTGCTTTAACTATAACCCCAGCTCTATTGATTGGTTTGAATAAGATACGACTTATTTGAAATGAATTGAATGAACAATTCATAAAAATGAATATTTCTCTGAGATTCCAGGTGTTCCAGGTTCCTTTCCACATCAATTGCCAATTCTTGGTTATTGAGATTCACGGATAATTCAGATTAATATTTAGGGATAGATCTTACCCATCTTTTTATCCCCTCAAAAAACCGAAATGATTGAAGTTTTTCTATTTGGAATCGTCTTAGGTCTAATTCCTATTACTTTGGCAGGATTATTCGTAACTGCATATTTACAATACAGACGTGGTGATCAGTTGGACCTTTGATTGAGTAACATTTCTTTTTTTTTTTGATTGACCTCCTCCCTGCAGGAGGTCAAATTCAAGTTTCAATTAAACTTTTTTTTTGTTAAGTTTTTTTATTGTGATTCGACATAACATAAACGGAATCACGCTCTGCAGGATTTGAACCTACGACATCGGGTTTTGGAGACCCGCGTTCTACCGAACTGAACTAAGAGCGCTTTCTTATTACAGGAGATACGACTGTAGTGTAAAGAAAAGGTTTTTTTACCCCCAAACATATCTTGCATACGTATAGCATGCAAAAATGAAAGATTATGTCCAATTTCAATCGATCTTAATTAATCCCTCGTTACTGCCCATAAGAGAAGTAATAGGTAGGGATGACAGGATTTGAACCCGTGACATTTTGTACCCAAAACAAACGCGCTACCAAGCTGCGCTACATCCCTTTTTAAAGTTCTTGTACAGTGTCATTGTACAAAATCCCTGTCTTGTTTTCCACATTGTTATTTTCCCCTCTATCTATATAGAATTTTCTTGTCACTTCTTCTTTTTGGTTTCATATAATAAAATAATTTTATACATCTGAAACCTAACGTATAAAAAAAAATTAAAATTTATCTTATCGGCGTATCGTATAAAAAAAAGAATAAAAATTTATCGGAAATGCTCAGGAAGAAGGGGTCATCCTTTTCTTTTTTAGGGACAGGAAAATCTCATCTATCGGTTCATTGTACATATCCATTTTAGTTAGGAATTCCGCGTAAAGTAAAAAAAAAATACAAATGATCTTGAACTACAACATCTGACCATACATATATGTATTACAATAAAGAAGGAGGATTTTCAATGCGAGATATAAAAACATATCTCTCCGTGGCACCTGTGCTAACTACTCTATGGTTTGGGTCTTTAGCAGGTCTATTGATAGAAATTAATCGTTTATTCCCAGATGCCTTGTCATTCCCTTTTTTTTCATTCTAGTTATTAATATGCGAAGAAATGAAGAAAATTAGGGATACGATTCTACGTGACGTGACTAAAATTTCGCCCCTTCCTTTTTTTTTTTCAGTTCTTTAGGATAGGAGGAGGATAGGAAGGAAAGAAAAAGAAAAAGTGTATTGAACCTCGACAAAAATCTGGTGAATCTAAGATCGAATTTTGGGGAACAGAAATGGAAATGTGTATCCAGATCTAGGGCAGAATCCACGAAATCATAGCATAGAAAGAAGATACTTAAATGAAATATTGGGATTTAAGATAGGAATAATTGATAGTTAGAAAGAAATTGTATTACTTAATTATTACTTTATTATTAATTATTACTATTACTCTATTAATATTAATTGTAATTATATAATTACAACACATACAACACAACGAAATCTTTAGAAATGAAAATTGAATTTCAAGTTAGTAATTTCTATTGATTTTCTTATTGATTTTTTTGTTCTTTTATTCTTCTTCAGTTCGGGTCGAAAATAGAAGAAGTTAAGTCGATCCAAAATCAAAAGGGGGTTCATGGCCAAGGGTAAAGATGTCAGAGTCAGAGTTATTTTGGAATGTACCAGTTGTGTCCGAAATGGTGTCAATAAAGAATCGCCGGGTATTTCTAGATATATTACTCAAAAGAATCGACACAATACATCCAGTCGATTAGAATTGAGAAAATTTTGTCGCTATTGTCACAAGCATACGATTCATGGGGAAATAAAGAAATAGATGGAACGGAACGTGTGCGCGATCTTTCCAAGGAACAGGAAGAGGAAGAACTTAACATATTTAGGTTAACATATTTAACTTAACATATATAATATAACATATATAATATACATAATATATACAATACAAATCAAACCCGATTTCATTTTCATATATATATATATATACATACATATGATATGTATTATATATGATATGTATAATATAAATGTATAATATAAACGATGCGAATCAAAGCCTATTTCGGTCAGATCTGAAATGAATAAAGAAATAGAATTTTAGAGATAAGGAATAAACCATGGATAAATCCAAGCAACCTTTTCGTAAATACAAGCGATCCTTTCGTAGGCGTTTGTCCCCAATTGGATCGGGGGATCGAATCGATTATAGAAACATGAGTTTAATTAGTCGATTTATTAGTGAACAAGGAAAAATATTATCTAGACGGGTGAATAAATTGACCTTGAAACAACAACGATTAATTACTATTGCTATAAAACAAGCTCGTATTTTATCTTTGTTACCTTTTCTTAATAATGAGAAACAATTTGAGAGAGCCGAGTCGATCCCCAGAACTACTGGTCCTAGAACCAGAAATAAATAAACATACTCCTCAATTGACTCAAAACTCCAATCGGAACTCAAGCTCAGATTGATGTTTTGTTCAAAAGGCCTAGAATCCCGATTTATTTCTTGTGTTATAAGAAATAAAAAATGGGGGAAGAAGAAATCTTTTTTTTTTATTGAAACATGTTCGTTCATTCCTACTACTTATCTTACTTAATTTTTTTTATTCTATCTTCCCGGAGTTCATTCTCCGGGGAATTCTGTTTCAATTTCAATCATTTCTGTATTTTATTTTATAATATCATATCCTTTATTTGATAATCTGATTGGAAATCATGTAAAGACAATTCTTATTTGATATAGATATTTGCGCAAGTATTTTACGATTAAGAAGCAATTGCTTCTTGTACAGATTTCGTATTAATCTACTATAATTATAGAATACCTTATTCTCACGAATTACTGCATTTATTCGAGTGATCCACAAACTACGAAAATCCCTCTTTTGCCTGCCTCTATCTCGATGAGAGGAAACCAAAGCTCTCATTTTCTGTTGAGTAGTCGTTCGAGTAAGTCTTGAATGAGCCCCAATAAAGGTTGATGCAAATAAACGAATTTTTGTTCGACGTTTCCGAGCTGTATATCCTCGTCTAACTCTGGTCATTGAATCAAATTAAACCTTAATGAATAACTAATTGATTTCTCTTCTTTCAGTCATCCTTTACCCCCCGTCAATTAATAACAAAACGGATTATTCCGATATATAAAATATAAATTCCAATGGCTTTTGCTACTATGACTTTCCCCAACCACGATTTTTTATTCCTTCCAGGCATTTCACCTGGAAATAAGAAATTCTAACGATACCAAATAAAAAAAAAAAATAGTGGGTTCCATCGTTTCTATGGTTACTTTTTTTTTTTAAACGGTGAGGTCCTCTCTATACACCGGAGCCTCTTCTTTCATTTTATCAAATGTTATTGTTAACTTGTATAGTTCACACTCTTTGGCTCTACCCATCAATTATACAGTAATAGTTCTTTTCACAATAAGAGTTATCCATACAGTGACGGCATTTAATTATGAAAGTTGGCTAGGTAGCTGACCCTGTTAGTCCGTTCTTTCAAGAATAGGAGTATAACCTTTTTGCTTCTTATAATACCATTTCCTCCGCTTAATGGATAACCATTTGCCCCCAATGGGGAATTGCTTTTCATCTCAAATCTAGGTGATTGGATTTGCACCAATGTAAACCATAAATTCCAAACACAATATAGGTATATGATAGATCTTCTCTATCTATCCTTTTCATTGGTACTGGTCATTGATACTGGAAAATTGTCTCATTTGTTCGAACTCATGATCTGAACGAGTCGCACATACACCCTAGTGCATGTTCCTCGACGCTGAGGACATCCTCTAAGAGCGGGAGATTTCGTGACATTTCTTATTGGCTGTCTTGTGTTTCTAATAAGTTGTTTAATAGTTGGCATGTCGTATGTATATATAGAATTCTAGAATGGAATGGGTTGGTTTAGATCGATCTTAACCTGATGATTGATGATCATGAATTTTTTTTTTTTCTATTCAATATCAAATCGCAGAAAATTCGAATTATGGTTTGAAATGGATTTACATGAAATCCCTAGTATTTTCATTTTCGACCGCTACAAGATCAACAATGCCATGAACTTGGGCTTCTGTTGCTGACATAAAAACATCTCTTTCCATGTCTTCGGATACAACCCATAAAGGATTACCCGTTCTTTGTACATAAACCTTTGTGAGGGTTTCGCGAAGTTTCAGTAGTTCTTCCGCTTCCAGGATAAATTCGCCTGCTTGTGCCTCATAAAAAGAACTAGCAGGTTGGTGAATCATAACCCTGATGATATTGATATAGCATCATGAAGGGTTCTTCTATCTTGCATGATTGGGCTAAAGTAAGGGATAAAAAAAATATAAGAAAAAAGAATAGAATTGTACAACCGTACAGGCATCTTTTGTGCATACGGCTCTACAATGGAATTTACTTTTTCTTTTTCTTCTCTTCTATTCTATTGAAGAAAGAAATAGAATCCATCCGATCCGGATCGTTGAATGATCCATTTACCACCCTTCCTTTCGTAGGAGTAAAAAAAATACTATGATGGTTCTGTTGCTTTATATATTTATTTTGTCTGTGATTTAGCAATCCCAAAGTTCCTTTCTGATACGATCAAATAAGGAAAAAATGATCTTTTTTTTTTTTTCATTTTTGTACTTTTTCTTTCATAACATAAATATCAGAAAGAGAATTCTGGTGTGAAAAAGAATGGTTTGTGACGCTGAAATGTACCCCCGACACATAAGATCAAATCCGAAATGACCTCTATTTCATACTACTATCTCGACATAAAATCTCATGTTATGAAAAAAACAATAATGGTTTGCTCATATCGAACTCGAAGTGCCATGCTATTATTACTTATTATTCATATTCAATATGGCGAAGGCATAGTCTTCCTTTTTTTTTTTTTCAAATAAAAAAACTCATTGGCGCCAAGCGTGAGGGAATGCTAGACGTTTGGTAATTTCTCCTCCGACCAGAATGAAAGATCCCATTGAAGCGGCTAATCCCATGCATATTGTATGCACATCGGGTGGCACAAATTGCATAGTATCATAAATGGCTATTCCTGGTATTACCCATCCGCCGGGAGAGTTTATAAATAAATAAAGATCCCTAGTATCATCTTCTATACTGAGATATACCATGAGACCAACAAGTTGATTCGAGATCTCGCTATCAACTTCTTGGCCTAAAAAAAGTAATCTTTCTCGATGAAGTCGGTTGATTAGGACAAAATTGGTTCCCTTAGGAACCGTACGTGCACCTTTGGATGCATACGGTTCAAAAAAAAATTGCGAAAAAAAGAATCAATGTGTCGATTCCAGTTCTATTTCTTTTTTTTTTGTAACAGGTTTTTGTTTTTCTAATGAAGGGGGTTTTCTTCTTCTATTTTTCAAAAAACATAAGATGAGTTTTTGTTCCCTTACCTATAAAAAAAAAGAATTCACTGAACTTATTGAACTAACCTCTCATTGATGTATTGTTTCATCGAGATTCAAATCACGATGTCATTTTATTGTTCCTGAATGGGCCCTTTCCATTTTTTTAGGTTCATGTTTGTTCTACTCCGGGAAAAGATCTGCCCGAATTCTATTTGTACATATAGGGCAAATGATCTCAATACCACTTTTTTTGTTACGACTTCTTTTTCAATTTGTTTCATGTCTTCTCCAAACTATTCGATGTATTCATCATACTACTCCATTGGTTGGCAGTTTGAGATCGCTCCTATAGTAAGTATAAGAATCGTTTATGATACAAGTGGTAATCGTACATATATTATCAATTTGTTACCAATTTGGTATTTTCTGAACGGAGCCTGGAGACTTTTTTTTATCAGTCCAAGTCAACCATAAATTCTTCTAATTGATAATATTGATCCCCAATATAAATTGATCTAATTGTACTTCACGCTCCAAATGATTGATGGTTCACTCAATCTCAATACAATATTTCTTGGGCGAAACAGAGGATATCTCGATCGGGGGAGAGAACGGGTAAATCCCATATGACCCAATATGTCTGACAAGTCGCACTATACGTCAACCCAAACTGCATCTTCCTCTCCAGGACTCCGAAAAGGTACTTTTGGAACACCAACGGGCATTAAATTAAAGAAAAAAAATTAAGTACTATACTTCACTTTAATATGGAAACGTAACAATGGGTTTATTGTCTTCATCCTTTTTTCTCTTTATTCTATTTTCTAGATAGATTGATTGGAAGGTTTATAGAGTAAGATAGAATGAATAAAGAAAAATTTTAACGAACGGAGCAATCGATCGTTCGAATGATAAACAAGTATCTATGCATTCGTTCCCACAAAATGGTACCAATTCTCCCATTGCGTATTGGTACTTATCGGGTATAGAATAGATCTGCTTCTCTTTGTTCTTATGAACAGAATTGTTCCGTTATTTTCAATGGAACGGAATAAATATTAATTCTTTTTCATACAGAATCCACTGAAAAGGTTAGGTACTTAGGTACATAGTATAGTCCTTTCCAATGCGATAAAATAAGGTGACATAGTGTCTATTTATCTTTGATAAAGGGGTATTTCCATGGGTTTGCCTTGGTATCGTGTTCATACTGTCGTATTGAATGATCCCGGTCGATTGCTTTCTGTCCATATAATGCATACAGCTCTAGTTTCTGGTTGGGCCGGTTCGATGGCTCTATACGAATTAGCGGTTTTTGATCCCTCTGACCCTGTTCTTGATCCAATGTGGAGACAAGGTATGTTCGTTATACCCTTCATGACTCGTTTAGGAATAACCAATTCGTGGGGTGGTTGGAGTATTTCAGGAGGAACTATAACGAATCCGGGTATTTGGAGTTATGAAGGTGTCGCAGGGGCACATATTGTATTTTCTGGCTTGTGCTTCTTGGCAGCTATCTGGCATTGGGTGTATTGGGATCTAGAAATATTCTGTGATGAGCGTACGGGAAAACCTTCTTTGGATTTGCCCAAGATCTTTGGAATTCATTTATTTCTCTCAGGGGTGGCTTGCTTTGGCTTTGGCGCATTTCATGTAACAGGTTTGTATGGTCCTGGAATATGGGTGTCCGATCCTTATGGACTAACTGGAAAAGTACAATCTGTAAATCCAGCGTGGGGCGCGGAAGGTTTTGATCCTTTTGTTCCGGGAGGAATAGCCTCTCATCATATTGCAGCGGGTACATTGGGCATATTAGCAGGTCTATTCCATCTTAGTGTCCGTCCGCCTCAACGTCTATACAAAGGATTACGTATGGGAAATATTGAAACTGTACTTTCTAGTAGTATCGCTGCTGTTTTTTTTGCAGCTTTCGTTGTTGCTGGAACTATGTGGTATGGTTCAGCAACTACCCCAATCGAATTATTTGGTCCCACTCGTTATCAGTGGGATCAGGGATACTTTCAGCAAGAAATATATCGAAGAGTTAGCGCCGGACTAGCCGAAAATCTGAGTTTATCGGAAGCTTGGTCTAAAATTCCCGAAAAATTAGCTTTTTATGATTACATTGGTAATAATCCGGCAAAAGGGGGATTATTCAGAGCAGGTTCAATGGACAACGGGGATGGAATAGCTGTTGGATGGTTAGGACACCCCGTCTTTAGAGATAAAGAAGGGCGCGAGCTTTTTGTACGTCGTATGCCCACTTTTTTTGAAACATTTCCGGTAGTTTTAGTAGATGGAGACGGAATTGTGAGAGCCGATGTTCCTTTTAGAAGGGCAGAATCAAAGTATAGTGTTGAACAAGTAGGTGTAACTGTCGAGTTCTATGGTGGCGAACTCAATGGAGTTAGTTATGGTGATCCTGCTACTGTAAAAAAATACGCTAGACGTGCCCAATTAGGTGAAATTTTTGAATTAGATCGGGCTACTTTGAAATCTGATGGTGTTTTTCGTAGCAGTCCAAGGGGTTGGTTCACTTTTGGGCATGCTACGTTTGCTTTGCTCTTCTTTTTTGGACACATTTGGCATGGTGCTAGAACCTTGTTCAGAGATGTTTTTGCTGGTATTGATCCAGATTTGGATGCTCAAGTGGAATTTGGAGCATTTCAAAAACTTGGGGATCCAACTACAAGGAGACAAGTAGTCTGATACAACATTGCTCTGGTATCTTTCGCCTCTATTTTTTTGATTTGATATAAGGTACCGGAGAAATCTTGATTTGAATCACCATTTATTCTTTGACTCTTTACTTTTCTTTATATGGTAAATGATCCCAAATGAATAGGTGTGGAAGCTATAATTGTAAACCACGATCGAATCTATGGAAGCATTGGTTTATACATTCCTTTTAGTCTCGACTTTAGGGATAATTTTTTTCGCTATCTTTTTTCGAGAACCGCCTAAGGTTCCGACTAAAACTAAAAAAATGAAATAATTTTTCATTATCTCAATTGAAGTAATGAGCCTCCCAATATGGGAGACTCATTACTTCAACTAGTCCCCGTGTTCTTCGAATGGATCTCTTAGTTGTTGAGAGGGTTGCCCAAAAGCGGTATATAAGGCATACCCAGTAAAGCTTACAAGTAAACCAGATATGGAGATGGCGACTAGGGTTGCTGTTTCCATTTTTAGATAATTTCAAGATCACAATGGATCTACGATAAGATCGTTTATTTACAACTACAACGAAATGGTATACAAAGTCAACAGATCTCAACCAATGAATAGTATTTTATGGCTACACAAACCGTTGAGGGTAGTTCTAGATCTGGGCCAAGACGAACTACTGTAGGGAATTTATTGAAACCATTGAATTCGGAATATGGTAAAGTAGCACCGGGCTGGGGGACTACACCACTTATGGGGGTCGCAATGGCTCTATTTGCGATATTCCTATCTATTATTTTGGAAATTTATAATTCTTCCGTTTTACTGGATGGAATTTCAATGAGTTAGGTTCATAAGAACTAGAAAGTCCTAGTTTTTCAATCAAAAAAATTACTTTACTTAACTTAAGAAAGACTCGGATTTCTAGACCATTCTGGTAGTTCGACCGTGAGATTTATTTGTTTCGGTATTTCCGGAATATGAGTGTGTGACTTGTTATAATCGATCCTATTGATAATACAGAAAATGGGCCTGTCATCTCTATCAAGATGATTCTACCTCGTCGGATATTTATTCTAGTATCTGGAGCACGGAATATATAGAATAGATCAAGAAAAGAAATATTTGAACTATGATTCATACCTACTATTTACTATTCAGACTTCGCAACCGGACTCAAAAAAAAATTCAAATAGGTATTTCCTAAATCAAACGATTTTTCTTCTTTCAGTTTGAACAAAGGACAAATGTTTCTCTAGATTTTGTTGAGTCATTACATCCATTCATTGAATAAGTGATCATCAAACGGTTCTTACTCAAAGAACCTTTGAGTTTAGCTTGAGGCTTTGCTTGATTAAATCATCGTGGTTCTAGTATGAATCTGAGGTTTCAATTGATTCATAGGGTCTCAACAAGGGAATCCCTATCAATAGCAAAACTATTGTTAATCTGCATTACGCACAAAAAACAACAAATCAAATAACAAATAAAAAAATAAATAGGGAAGAGAAGATTCAAGAGGCCTGTAACGATCAACATAAAGAAAGACGGATGAGCCAACTTGATATTTTTGGCATTATCATCACAAAGAAGAGATTCCGGATTTTTGTTACTTCGTATCTTTGGGGCAAATCGAATCAAGTGACTAAGAAGTTTTGAACTTTCTATTACAGATCCGTTGAAATCAGTATTTGTGTGTTTCCGCTTGAGCCGTACGAGATGAAATTCTCATATACGGTTCTCAGAGGGGGAATTCCTTTGGATTACCTATCTCAATAAGGTATATGATTGGTTTGAGGAACGTCTCGAGATTCAGGCGATTGCGGATGATATAACTAGTAAATATGTTCCTCCTCATGTCAACATATTTTATTGTTTAGGGGGGATCACACTTACTTGTTTTTTAGTACAAGTAGCTACAGGTTTTGCTATGACTTTTTACTATCGTCCAACCGTTACAGAAGCTTTTTCCTCTGTTCAATACATAATGACTGAGGCCAATTTTGGTTGGTTAATTCGATCAGTTCATCGATGGTCAGCAAGTATGATGGTTCTAATGATGATCCTGCACGTATTTCGTGTATATCTCACAGGTGGATTTAAAAAACCCCGCGAATTAACTTGGGTTACAGGTGTGGTTTTAGCTGTATTGACTGCATCTTTTGGTGTAACTGGTTATTCCTTACCTCGGGACCAAATTGGTTATTGGGCAGTAAAAATCGTGACAGGTGTACCTGAAGCTATTCCTGTAATAGGATCGCCTTTGGTAGAGTTATTACGTGGAAGTGCTAGTGTGGGCCAATCCACTTTGACTCGTTTTTATAGTTTACACACTTTTGTATTGCCTCTTCTTACTGCCGTATTTATGTTAATGCACTTTCCAATGATACGTAAGCAAGGTATTTCGGGTCCTTTATAGAGAAGACAGATCATAGATATTTGTAATTGATCATATATCATATCGGGAAGGAACAATACTATTTCATTGCTACAAATATGGATTCATTGCTACAAATATGGATTATTGAAAAAATAAGACATGTTATTTGGATACTTCTCTTCAACTCCGAAGTATTGTATTTCTTAATTGATACGAATAGTTGAAGTGGATTTTCCGAAGAGAGGATGGATTATGGGAGTGTGTGACTTGAACTATTAATTGGGCCATGCAGATATATGATTTTATCCGCCACGTTGGAATTCATAACCAAATGTGTCTCCGCATCCAACCACCACGTAAGTCCCCCTATGTAGCAGAGGATAGGCAGGTTCGCTTGAGGAGAATCTTTTCTATGATCATACCCGAATCATGTCATGCATGAACAGGCTCCGTAAGATCCCGTAGAATAGAATAAGTGATGTGGCATGATCCAATGTTCTATCTATTCCACTTACTTAATTTTATTTATAGTGTAGAAATGCATTCATTTCCTCTGCATCGATCCCGATCTATGATACTATCGGAGTGAAATAAGGGATCTAAGGAAGAACAGCGGCTAGACTTTATTAGTAACAAGTAAATACTTTGTATGTAAGAAAATCGAGATGTTGTGGGGATAAACACCAATCAAAAGACATGAGACAATCCAAAAAGCACTTGATCATGATCAAATTTGTAAGCCTACTTGGGTATTGAGCATTTACTTGTTTGTAAGAACTGAATTCTTTTCAATGAATAGTTGCAACTCCGTAAAATGGAATTTG